TACCGGAGGAGTATTCACGGGGGGTACTGCAGAACATGTGCGAGCCCCATCTAATGGAAAAATAAAATTCAATGAGGACTTGGTTCATCCGACACGTACACGTCATGGGCATCCCGCCTTTCTATGTTCTATAGACTTGTATGTAACTATTGAGAGTGAAGATATTCTACATAATGTGAATATTCCACCCAAAAGTTTGCTTTTAGTTCAAAACGATCAATATGTAGAATCAGAACAAGTAATTGCTGAGATTCGCGCAGGAATATCCACTTTGAATTTTAAAGAGACGGTTCGAAAACATATTTATTCTGATTCAGACGGAGAAATGCACTGGAGTACCGATGTCTATCATGCACCCGAATTTACATATGGTAATGTTCATCTATTACCAAAAACAAGTCATTTATGGATATTATTAGGAGGGCCGTTCAGGTCCAGTCTAGTCTACCTTTCGATCCACAAGGATCAGGATCAAATGAATGCGCATTCTCTTTCTGGCAAGCGAAGATATACTTCTAACCTCTCAGTAACCAATGATCAGGCGAGGCAGAAATTGGTTAGTTCGGATTTTTATGGTCAAAAAGAAGATAGGATTCCTGATTATTCAGACCTTAATCGAATCATATGTACTGGTCAGTATAATCTCGTATATTCGCCTATTCTCCAAGAGAATTCTGATTTATTGTCAAAAAGGCGAAGAAATAAATTCATCATTCCACTACACTCGATTCAAGAACTCGAGAATGAATTAATGCCCTGTTCAGGTATCTCGATTGAAATCCCCGTAAATGGTATTTTCCGTCGAAATAGTATTCTTGCTTATTTCGATGATCCTCGATACAGAAGAAAGAGTTCGGGCATTATTAAATATGGGACTATAGAAACGCATTCAGTCATCAAAAAAGAGGATTTGATTGAGTATCGAGGAGTCAAGGAATTTAGGCCAAAATACCAAATGAAAGTAGATCGATTTTTTTTCATTCCTGAAGAGGTGCATATCTTGCCCGGATCTTCTTCCATAATGGTACGGAACAATAGTATCGTTGGGGTCGATACACAAATCACCTTAAATCTAAGAAGCCGAGTCGGTGGGTTGGTCCGGGTGGAGAGAAAAAAAAAACGAATTGAACTGAAAATCTTTTCTGGAGATATCCATTTTCCTGGAGAGACAGATAAGATATCCAGACATACCGGCGTTTTGATACCACCAGGAACAGGAAAAAGAAATTCCAAGGAATACAAAAAAGTTAAAAATTGGATCTATGTCCAACGAATTACACCTAGTAAGAAAAGGTTTTTTGTTTTAGTTCGACCTGTCGTCACATATGAAATAACGGACGGTATAAATTTATCAACTCTTTTTCCACCGGATCCATTGCAGGAAAGGGATAATGTGCAACTTCGAATTGTCAATTATATCCTTTATGGAAATGGCAAACCGATTCGAGGAATTTCTGACACAAGTATTCAATTAGTTCGGACTTGTTTAGTATTGAATTGGAACCAAGACAAAAAAAGTTCTTCTTGCGAAGAAGCCCGTGCTTCTTTTGTTGAAATAAGGACAAATGGTTTGATTCGACATTTCCTAAGAATCAACTTAGTGAAATCCCCTATTTCGTATATCGGAAAAAGGAATGATCCGTCGGGGTCAGGATTGCTCTCTGATAATGGATCAGATTGTACCAATATCAACCCCTTTTCTTCCATTTATTCCTATTCCAAGGCAAAAATTCAACAATCTCTTAACCAACCTCAAGGAACTATTCATACGTTGTTGAATAGAAATAAGGAATGTCAGTCGTTGATAATTTTGTCAGCAGCCAATTGTTCTCGAATGGGGCCATTCAAGGATGTAAAATATCACAGTGTGATAAAAGAATCAATTAAAAAAGATCCCCTAATTCCAATTAGGAATTCATTGGGCCCTTTAGGAACATGCCTTCCAATTGAGAATTTTTATTCATCTTACCATTTAATAACTCATAATCAGATCTTAGTAACTAAATATTTGCAACTTGACAATTTAAAACAGACTTTTCAAGTGATTAAATTAAAATATTATTTAATGGATGAAAATGGAAAAATTTTTAATCCCGATCCATGCCGTAACATTATTTTAAATCCATTCAATTTGAATTGGTCTTTTCTCCATCACAATTATTGTGCAGAGACATCTAAAATAATTAGTCTTGGACAGTTTATTTGTGAAAATGTATGTATAGCCAAAAATGGACCGTCCCCCAAATCGGGTCAAGTTATACTTGTTCAAGTTGACTCGATAGTGATACGATCAGCTAAGCCTTATTTGGCCACCCCCGGAGCAACTGTTCATGGCCATTATGGGGAAACCCTTTACGAAGGAGATACATTAGTTACATTTATATATGAAAAATCGAGATCTGGTGATATAACACAGGGTCTTCCAAAAGTAGAACAGGTGTTAGAAGTGCGTTCGATTGATTCAATATCCATGAATCTAGAAAAGAGGGTTGAGGGTTGG